TAAATTCGTTGACGATATGTCTACGCTGGTTCAAATCCAGCTCGGCCCAATAATTCGTTGCTCCATGAATATGAAATAACCAATTTGTCCTCCAGAAACATAAATGCCTGATCCGTAGAAATGAAGAGAAAGAGTCCATTTTTTCTCTATCCACGTTTTTCTCATTCGTTCTGATTTTTCTAACGATCTAGATTAATGATACTTAATCTTAATTAAGTATCATAAAAATAGTTCTTTTTCTCATTGAAAAATTGATTATCCATTTTTTTGGCAATAAAATAACCACTCGTTACTAGTAATCCGTGTCGCTCTCACTATATTCCATATCCATGTGGATATTCAGTATATCATTCGTGTTTCTGTTACAACACAACGAATAGAGTGTTCTTATAAAACTAGTAAGAATATGTATGCCATACACCTTGCTGGGATTGTAGTTCAATCGGTCAGAGCACCGCCCTGTCAAGGCGGAAGCTGCGGGTTCGAGCCCCGTCAGTCCCGAACTAGGATCCGATGAATTGATAAATTAATCTCTCCATTTTTCTGTGAAAGGGGGGACAGGTAGCAAGATCTAATCCCCAGCGGGGATCCTTATTTCTTTTGTTTTTCGTTTCGCATTTATCATCGTACAAGTACGGGAATTCAAATTTCTTTCACTAATACCGATTGATAAGGGGAGACATATGTAAGTTGGTACAATCGGTGGCATTACTATATTCAGTATTTTAATAGATACCATACTCGTCTAACTTTCTTTTTCAATTGTTCTTGAACAATGAAATGGAATATAGTTCCCCTATTTTTACCGGGAGTACATACACAAATTGTATTCGTTTATTGTACGATACACAATGAACTTAACATAATTACCTTGACTTTGTTTGTGTATCCTCAATTACTAATTGGAAACAATCTATCTATTCTCATGCAAATTGCACACTGAATTTTTGATGTATACGTTCTAGTCTCAATCCAAGAAAGAAGAAGAGATACTATACTAATAAAATAAAAGACCAAGCAACGCACCTTTTTAGTAAATTAGTAAATTTGTTGGAATATTAGATCTTTTCCACTTAAGACCCGTCCTTTTTTCCATCTCACTTCTACTGTTTGGATCTGTGTGACCCATAGAATACCGGTCATATTCATATAATATCTCATAATTGTATGTATAAGTATAAGGAAAGAGAGTTGTATAAGGAAGACAAAGACAGTAGGTTATGGAAAAGAAAAAAAAAGTGGAAAAAAGGATGAAAAATTCAATGGAATTCCTGATCCAATAAAGAATCCCATTTCGGATTTAGTATGGATAAAATAAAAGATTTTCTTATGTTATACTATTCAATTCTCGACGATGAATCGATTTGATAGATCAGATATTTTTATTCGTAATATTGATCCGATTCAGTATCATCAGAATTCAATTCATCCCATTGAATTGACAGGAGTAAAATTTCTTATCTCTATGGGATTAGATCCCGAGTTATTGCGAAGTAAAAAAAAAACAATGAGATTATGGAAGTCAATATTCTCGCATTTATTGCTACTGCACTGTTCATTCTAGTTCCTACTGCTTTTTTACTTATCATCTACGTAAAAACAGTCAGTCAAAATGATTAATTTAACTGAAACTTGTTTGGATTATTAGTTCTTATCAATGATTGAAGAAATAAAAGAAAGGGATTAAAACTCCAAGTTTTAAATGAAATGATTTGGCTGGAATCATAACTATCTGAGAAAGTGTGGTAGAAAGAACTATATATAATATAGTTCTTTCTACCACACTAGTTCTACCACACTAGATAGTATTGTAATAGTATTGTATATTTTTATCATATAAATTTATTATCATATAAAGTTGTATACAGATATGGTTTTATATAGATATAGATCAATTTACAATATGTATATGTATTAGATGTACATCTAATACATATACATCGAAATAGCAGTCTAATTCTATTTCTTTTTTTTTTTTTTTTTTTTTAGTTTCGCAAAACGATCGATCAATTAAACGTAAACGATTGATACAATTCGATCACTCAATCGATTATTCAATTAGTAGTACCCCTAGAGTCCACTTCTTCCCCATACTACGAGTGAGAGGGAAAATGTAAAGACTACCATTAAAGCAGCCCAAGTGAGACTTACTATATCCATGTGAATTATGTCTCCTATCTCTATGAAGGAATTATTTGATTATTGATTATTGATCAATAATCATAGTGGAATCAATGGTGCAGAGTCAAAAGAAAATAGGATTCTGACTTAAGGCTATTGATAAACTAATCCAATGAATCTACTCGTAACAAGTTCCTATATTATAAAATTTCTGGTAGAATCGGAAAGCATTAAGCACAAATAGGATACACACACCTTTTATTTGGAAATAGCAAAGGAATGCTTCTAATGGAACATGTAGAAATAGTAAGACCTATTGTTTGTTACCTTTCTTTCATAAGCAAAAGACGTCAAAATATACCATCAAGATAGATAACCATCTATCAGATACCTCTATTTTATTTGATCTAAGGCTTACGTCTTTCTTTCTGTGAAAGAATGGAATGGTAAGACACCACCACCATTATTACATACATTCTCTTTTTTGTAATCCCCTACACGGGCAAAGAATTTTTTTTTTCAACTTTTCTTTTTACTCTAAAAAAAAAAAAAGAGCCGCCCAACCATGTTGATTGAATGTTTGAGTACTCAAAGCCTCTCGTGAGTCTGGATACAAAGTATCTTCAGTCCTTTCCACAACTTCTAAATTGATTTCCCATCAGCCTATTCTATTCAATCTAATTCCAGACAGAGTCAGTAGACACTATTTTAGTATTTAGTATAAGTAGTGTAAGATAATTAGGAAGTCTTGATAGTCTTTCGTATAATCTCTTCTTCAATCCTAGGAGCAAAAATGGAGTGTCCTTTAGGAACCTTTGGATACTAAGATTTCCGACCTCTTACTTTCGTAGTTCTGAATCCCAGAATTGACTCTCACTATTTATTTGATTCAATTGATATCATAAATCAAATAAATGTCCGAATCAATCATTAACATTAATAAGTAAGGGTTACTTCATACCTATTGGTACCGGTTTGTACCGGTACCCAGAACCCAGATTTTGAGAAAAAAAATTTACAGTTTTTTGTATAGAATTCTGGATTCTAAAAATCAAGTATCGACAGGCCTAGTCGTTTGCCTCTGCTTCTTGCGGGGCAAGAATTTGTCGAGTTAGATCAGCAGAATAAGAAATTTCAAGTCTTTTGTTGATCAGGCGACACCCGGATTTGAACTGGGGATAAAGGATTTGCAGTCCCCCGCCTTACCACTTGGCCATGCCGCCAAATCTGATCCAAAAAAAATGGATAATATTTTTATCCATCCATATTCTATTACTAATTTTTTTTGGATCTTGAATCCCATTGTACTTATCCCTTTTCAAAAATTAATCCCTATTTTTTATTGGATCCAGTTTAGATTATTCTCTTCGATTGATTGTATCTCAAAAGACACACTGCTTAAAAACTTCCCTTCTCCTTCTATTGAAAAGAGAAAAAATAGATTTCCGGTCACAGACCGAAAAATTCAGGGCAAATTTGAACCATTAACTATTTTTACTTTAGAATTAGTGAACGGTTCTTAAATTTGTATCTCAAATTGTATTTCTTTAATGGTATAAGAAAATCAAATTGATTTACGACTAATCAGTATCAATTATTTTCAATAATCAATCCTTTTCAATTTCAATTTTCAATTATAACAAAATATATGTGTATATGTAAACCCCAGAACAGAAATTGTTACACAGATACCGAATTGGGTCTTTCTCTTATGTACATATCCCTATAGAGAATTATTTAAATTTTTCATTGAATATTTTGAATAGAAAATAGGAATTATGATATAGTGCGACCTGACTTCTGTTGCCACAAGTAAAATTACGATAAAAGATGCGATATGCGGATAGGTATATCGGCATGTACTTAATAAATACTACTCCTATTAAATACTACTCCTATTACTATTACGCAATTCAATCGTATTCTATCTATAAATTCTACTACCAAAAAGAATCCGCGAATTCTTTTTTGAACATTCAAGTGTGCTAAAAAAAGGAAATTCTATACTGCTCCTGATTATTCTGTTTTTATCTCATTCATAAAGAGCAGATTTAATCTTGAATCCATTTATTTTTTGGTACCCAATCTGATCGTAATATCATAATAATAGGTATGGATCAATTTTTATATTCTATACAAGACTCCATAAGTGGAAGTGATAGAATTTTTTTTCCAGGAATGTTTTATCAATTCATTTCCATTTGTACTTGTCGCAAATTCGAACTTGCGTCGAAAATGCTCTTCATTCCTCCGTCTTGTTTCCGTTCATACGTATGAAAATATGTAATGTATTTCATACGTATGAAATACATTACATTACATATATGGAGTTGCCTGAAATTTCATGTGATTCAGTAAACAGAATGTACATTCCATCATTGCTAGATCGATCCGTATGGTTCGATGAATAGTGAGTCAATAATGGGATTTTTTCGATAAACAGGAAACTTAAGATTAAGATGCTCCGGAATGGAAATGAGGGAATGTCCACAATACCTGGATTTAGTCAGATTCAATTTGAGGGATTTTGTAGATTCATTAATCAGGGCTTGACGGAAGAATTTCATAAATTTCCAAAAATTGAAGATCAAGAAATTGAATTTAAATTATTTGTGGAAACATATAAATTGGTAGAATCCTTGATAAAAGAAAGAGATGCTGTGTATGAATCACTCACATATTCTTCTGAATTATATGTACTCGCGGGACTAATTTGGAAAACCGGTAGAGATATGCAAGAACAAACCGTTTTTATTGGAAACATTCCTCTAATGAATTCCCTAGGAACCTTTATAGTAAATGGAATATACAGAATTGTGATCAATCAAATATTGCAAAGTCCCGGTATTTACTACCGTTCAGAATTGTACAATAACGTA